TCTCTTAGGACCTATTTTAACAAATGAATTAATTAATTCTAAATTCTGAAAAGATGAATAAACAGACCCATATAAAAGAGACGCTATGAATATTCCGAAATAGGCTATACTGACTGAATAAATTGCATTTGTCACAAATTCATACCAATCCACAGAATAGTTCGAATTTTGATGTAAAAGGTTTATCGATGGGGTTAACCATTTCGATAATATATCCAAATCCATTCCTACTTGATTGAAAGGAATTCCTATGGACCCAACAAACAAAGTAAATAGGACCAATACAAGTAGAGGAAATAGCATAGTATTGTCCGATTCACAGGGATACATGGAAGTGTCTTTATTATCAAAATGAGTACTAAAAGATCGCATCAGATTTCGTATATTCCCATCAATTTGATATATCTTCTTCGAAAAAGGGGAAACCTTTTTATTATTATTCATTACTGAGAAAAGTACATTTTTGTTAACTGGTTTCGGTCCTTCTTTTCCCCATATAGATATTGAAGAGAACGAGCTATTTTTAGTGCCACTGTAATTTTGAAACCGAACGTGTAAATGCCCCTCAAAAGTAAGTAAATACATCCGAAACATATAAAATGCAGTTAATCCTGCTGTGGAACAGGCTATTATCGCGAAAATCGGTGAATACAACCAACTATCATTAAGAATTTCATCTTTGGACCAAAAACAAGCAAGAGGTGGAATACCGCAAAGAGAAAGTGTACCTAATAAAAAAGTAGTTTTTGTAATTGGCACATATTTGGTTAAACCACCCATAAGAACCATGTTCTGACTTTTATCTGGAGAATATCCAACAATGGGTTCCATTGAATGAATAATCGATCCGGATCCTAAAAACAATAATGCTTTCGAATAGGCATGAGTGATTAAATGGAATAAAGCAGCTCGATAAGAACCTATCCCTGGAGCTAACATAATATAACCCAATTGAGACATTGTAGAATAGGCTAAACTTCTCTTAATGTCTTTTTGAGCAAGAGCTAAAGTAGCTCCTAATAGTACCGTTATTATACCTAGCAAAGAAATGAGATTCATTATGTAAGGTATGACTGTGAAAAGGGGAAGAAGCCGAGCGACAAGAAAAATTCCCGCTGCTACCATAGTAGCAGCATGTATAAGAGCCGAAATAGGAGTGGGCCCCTCCATGGCATCAGGTAACCATACATGAAGGGGAAATTGTGCGGATTTAGCAACTGCACCAAGGAATAATAGGGAGGCACACAGAGTAGCAAATAAAGAATTGACCCCATTATTATGGATCAAGTTATTGAAGATTTCGAACAAATCCCGAAATTCCAAACTACCTGTTATCCAATAAAAACCTAAGATTCCTAATAATAAACCAAAATCCCCTACACGATTAGTTACAAACGCTTTTTGACAAGCATTGGCTGCAATTGGTCGTGTGAACCAAAAACCTATTAATAGATACGAACACATTCCCACCAGTTCCCAAAAAATATGAATTTGTATCAAATTGGAACTAGTAACTAATCCCAACATAGAAGTATTGGAAAAACTCATATAAGCAAAAAATCTCAAATATCCTTGATCATGAGACATATAATTGTCACTATAAATAAGAACCATGATTCCAACAGTAGTGATTAGTATTGACATAATAGAAGTAAGTGGGTCGATCAAGTGGCCGAACTCTAAAGAAAAATCATTATTGATGGTCCAAGAACATAGAAATTGATAGATAGAACTGCCATTGATTTGCTGAATAGACAGATCGGCCGAAAAAACCATAACTATACTTAGCAATGAAACACTAGGAAAAGCCCACATACGACGAAGATTTTTTGTTGCAGTCGGAACAAGCAGAAGTCCCCATCCTATTGACATAGTAACTGGAAGTGGAACGAAAGGTATGATCCATGCATATTGATATGTATGTTCCATAAGAAAATAAAACTTTTTTGATTCTTATTAATTGTTTCCGATTCACCAGCTCTTCTCTCTTTCGGAAGTCAAATAAATAAATAAAAATTCAAGATAGAAAAGAACTCAAATAGGATTTTTAATTCTTAATTATTCCGATTCTTTCCCAAATATCGTATTGAATAAAAAGAAATTTCAATCAAGAAGTTACAATTGTTCAAATGACCAAGTCACTGGTTAAAACTGACCATTTAGTTATTAACTAAGATATTTATTAAGATAAAGAAAGAATATGTAAGATAAAGAAAGAATATGAGATTTTCAATCATTCCACTATTACGGCGATTGATATCCATATAGTAAATAGTAAGGAAAAGGAATGACACCAAAAAAAGTAAAAGTACTCTATTGGGATATGGATCATAGAATCCGCCAATAACTCGACCCAATAAAATACTAGTTATTTTAGTTAGTTTATTCGGAGTCATTAATTAATTCATTGTAGAACTGATTGATTGGCTTCTATTCCAATAAAACAAACTTATGTTTATAGGAAATCCTATGATACTCGTCACTTCGCATAGAACTGAAATAAGAGATTACTAAAATTACCTTTATCAAGTAATGTATCGTTTAACATATTAACTACCAATCTCATTTTCATTTAAATTATGAGTACTCTATCCTCGAGCTTGATCAATTAATAGAAAAATTTTACATTATTATTTTCTTAAATTAGGTAAGGATTCTTAAGCTTTTCGATTTATTCAATGTAAGACGACGAGATATAAATAGACTGAGATTGAGATATGAATTGGAACCCTTTTTGATTCTTATCAACAACAACCGGTTCGATTTCTATGGTAGCGGACCTCATAGACATAGATCGGAATGAAGATATGAAGGTACAAATTAGTATGAATTCTTCTTTCTTCGGGCATTGTATGTAATAGAGATGTGGAACAAAAAAAAATTCCTTTGAAAATCACATCGTTTTTCTTTTTTCTATTTCTTTTTTTATCCCTAGTGTACTCTATGTGATGCGCACGTATCTATATTTTTGTATGTTATGAAGGAAGTATACGCTATGGAATAAATATAGATAATGAATAGCAAGAACGATCCATTTTGAACAATACATGTCTTTCACATCCAACTATAAAAGTAACTTCTTTATTTTAAAATGGCGGTTCCAAAGAAACGTACTTCTATCTCAAAAAAGCGTATTCGTAGAAATATTTGGAAGAAAAAGGGATATTGGGCGGCGGTAAAAGCTTTATCTTTAGCTAAATCTATTTCTACCGGGCATTCAAAAAGTTTTTTTGTGCGACAAACAAGTAATAAAGCCTTGGAATAATCTGAATCGACATGACTCGATGAATTGGATGATTTATAAGATGAATAATTCACATTAACTAATGTTTTGAACTCATCTATATGAGATAGAACTGAACCGGCTGTTGTGGTATGTAGAATAAGAATTATTCTGTATATTGGGTTCTAAGAACGATACTATTTCTTTTTTGTTGTTTGAAAAACAACAACAAAAAAGAAATAGTTAAACACAAAATACAAGGTTTCACTTTTCATTATAGTAGATTTTGATAATTCGCGAGATGGGGGTTGTTATTTCCCCCCCCCAAAAAAAAAAATATTTTTTTTTTAGGAAGAAATTTATTCGATTATGTATCTCCAATAGTTATATATCATTAAGATTTTTGGAAAATCTGAAACAAGTATGAACGACAGTAGTAAAAATGAATGGATCCTTGAAACTAATTGATTGAAATATATATTTTAAGACTTTGCTTTGTAACTCTCCGAATCACTACATAGATTCCCTCTTGTTTCGACCCAATCAATAAAAACTCCCCGGATCCCCTTTAGGTCGATATTTATGTACGAAGAATAAGTCAATCTTCCTTAATCCAAACTAGATCCTATGTTTGGACCGTAGGATCGATCAATCTATTTTATATAGAATATACTTTATTTATAAGTAAAGTACATAGCGTAGAATTCCAATAGAGATTGAAACTCTTTTGTTTTATGTGCAGCCCAATACCTAATTGGTTCGGTAAATCCTCACACGAATTATGTATACAATGAGGATCCCAACCATTAATACAGTTTTGATACCAAACTATCTAAATATTTATAGAAATCCCTTGGATGTAGTTATCCAATTGTGATACATAAAAAATCCTATTTATTTTCTTTTGTTCAGTGAAAAATAAATCTTTTTTCATTTCCGATCCATGAAATCAGATAAATGAGAAATGAATCATCAAAAAATGATATAAAAAAGGGACAATTCTTAGTTCTAGACCTCAACTGAGGACATAACCATCTAGTTCCAACTGTTCCAGAAGAACTTATACTACGTGAAAGCCTGTTGTTAAAAATGACACCATACCGGGATACTAAGGATTATTGAAGTTCAAATATTCATTTGAACGAGTCTTTATTCATCGATTCTAACGTTTCCTAAAATATATTGCATTGAATCTTTCAATCTCGACGATTGAACATCATATGGGCTATTATTATTTCGATCAAGCCGCCATGGTGAAATCGGTAGACACGCTGCTCTTAGGAAGCAGTGCTAGAGCATCTCGGTTCGAGTCCGAGTGGCGGCATCCTCTAAAAAGGACACATTAGATCCTATAATGAATTTAATTCGGAATTTACATTCCGTAATTGAGGGACCCCTCTTTTTTTTAATGATTTTTTTTTTATGATATTTGCGACTTTAGAACATATATTCACTCACATCTCTTTTTCGATCATTTCAATTGTCATTACGATTTATTTGGTGACTTTATTAGTCCATGAAATCGTAGGACTATGTGATCCGTCAGAAAAAGGCATGATAGCCACTTTTTTCTGTATAACAGGATTATTAGTTACTCGTTGGATTTATTCGAGACATTTCCCGTTAAGTGATTTATATGAATCATTAATGTTCCTTTCATGGAGTTTCTCCATTATTCATATGGTTCCTAAAATAGGGAACCATAAAAATGATTTAAGCGCAATAACCGCGCCAAGCGCTATTTTTACCCAAGGCTTTGCCACTTCGGGTCTTTCAA